TTTAATGGTAGTCTTTACGTTTTCCCTTTCACTAGTAGTATGGGGAAGGAGTGGACTCTAGAAGTACTACTAATTGAGTTTAGGAACTAAACAGTATCACTTGTTTTTATAGATCGTTCGCCAAAGTTTTTTTTATTTTAAATTTCACTATTTCAATTTAAAATTTTATTTTTAAATTGAAATAGAAATGAAAAATATCTTCATTTCGAAATTCTCTTGGATTTTAGTTGAGTAATGTATTCTATGAATAATAAATATATATGAAGAATACTCTTTCAATCAAAGAAATATTTCAATTATTTCCGTGTTCGTATTTTGAAAGTAAAAAAAGTAAAAGGAATACAAATGGTAGGAAATTTATTCCAACTGAATTCTTCATAAATTTTCTATTTCGATGAACTGACTCTTACCAAAGTTAGATATGGACCATGAGGAAGAACGGAACTTCTTTTTTTATTTTGTTTACCTCTTTACTGTTCAAAGATCAAAGAGAAAACTATTCGGTTATTCCATTACGTGGATACACATTGGGAAACAACATAGTAGTTGTCCAACGAGATACTGCACATCCTAAAATATTGTCTTGGGCGAGTCACATATTGCGCCGCTTGTTTTAGTTTTACTATTTTAGAAATTTTATTTATGTTTTGCTTGTTTTATTGAACCCATTTCATATCATGGTTCAAACGTTAAAAGTCGACGGGTTTTACTAATCCTTTTCGAAATCCGAAGAAGTCATTGATTCTTTCGATCGGGATTCATATTGAAAATAATCAGAAATCTAGGAATTCGAATCGTAAAAGTCGCTTTCGATTATTTCAAATTAATTTAATTGAAATCAACACAAATTAAATACAAATAGATAAAGTAAAGAAATAGAATTGGGATACTATATAATATACATTATCACTATATATATTATATATACGTAATTAATTATATATACGTAATTAAATACGTAATTAAATCGATTTCTATATATAGAAAAGGAATATGATGATACTATTGTAGATTGATCTATATTAATCTATATTAAATTAACCCGCATTACAATACAACTTTATACACTACAATAACAATACTAGATAGTATGGTAGAAAGAAATATCTGAATCTTTCTACCATACTATCGTATCTCATAGAATACGACTGATTCTAGTCTGCCCATTTCATTTAAGACGCGAAATTTTTATCCTTTTCTAATTTTTATCCTTTTCTTCTCTGCAATTATTGATAAGAAATAAAAAATAAAGTTTAATTCAAATTAATCACCTTGGCTGACTGTTTTTACGTATATTATAAGTAAAAAAGCAGTAGGAACTAGAATAAACAGTGCAGTAGCAATAAATGCGAGAATATTTACTTCCATAATCTCATTGTTTAATTTTTCTTTAATTCGCAATAACTCGGGAGTTAATCCCATAGAGATAATAAATCTTTCGCCTGTAAATTCAATGGGATGCATTACATCTCGATGATATCGAATCGGATCAATATCATGAATAACAATATCGGAGCTATCAAATCGATTCATCGTCAAGAATTGAATAGTATAACATAGGACGATCTTTTATCCATACTGAACTCAAAATTTGATTCCCGATACAATCAATAATTCCTTTATTTATTTATCATTCTTTTCCATTCTTTCTTTTCTATAACCTACCGCCCTCTTTGTACAATCATCTGATGAAGTATCATCTAACCGCCTTTCCACTTACCATTGGTTCGAAACAAACCCCAACAAACAATAGAAGCTCAATGAAAAAAAAGGAAGGAGCTAAGTTATAAACTCCTTTTTTTAATGATCCAATCTTCTTGGAAAACAAAAGAAGTATGATAAAGACGAGTACAAATTCCGGTATAAAAAAATATAAAAAAATCGAATATTCCATCAAATTAACTATTTTTTTATATATTTATATATAAATTTAAAAAGTTTGTTCTTTCAAGGAAAAACCCTTATAAAAAAAAAAAAAATTCATTACCTCGCTAATAAAAAAGTGATCCTTGTTTGATCTTTATTTTTTGAATATCCTCTTTCATTGGATTAGGAATGGGACGCATATATCAAAAGCTCAATGCGAAATTTGAATGAGATAGATTATTTCAAATTAGTAAAATTTGAAATTGAGGTTACACAAAATAGGGCCCGAAAAGGATATACTTTTATTTTAATCTTAAAAAAAAAGTATTCTATACTATTCTATACACAGTAACTATGTTCAATTTATTTTATATTGTACAAATTCCATTTATGTATGTACTCCCGGGAAACATACAATACTCTACTCTATTTCATATTTCACAGATCGGGAGTAATTGAAAAAGCCAGACCCAGTACAGTACGGTATCCCGTGGAATCCTGAATCTGATGCTAATAATATAATAATTGTACTAATCCACATATGCCTCTCTCCCATCAATCGAATCGGTACTAGTCGAAGAAATGGAAATTCCCCCATTTGGTTGATGATAAATGTGAAACGAAAAAGAAAAAA